TCTTTAGTTATTCAATTAAACCAATGATTCGTTATTGGAGCAGATAGCAACAACCATTTCAGCGGACATGCGTATTTTCCGATGGATTTACATGGTTTCGTTAGTAGAGATTGTTTGATGTAGCGAGTAATAGGCTCTTTCGCCGTTCAAGAATTCTTGTTTAGGCAGTTCATATCATCCACACATAGTGATCTAAGATTTAAATTCTTCCATGTTTCAGCAGTAGCATATTGTTCCATGGAGCTAAGGCCAAAAAGATGGAAGAAACAAGTGTTTCCACGACTCTACCATCCGGCCAATTCTGTTCCACTTAATCCCCTTTTCATGGGCACATATCTTTACGGCTAAGGAATGGGGAATCTTTCTCCTGTTACATGAATCAAATGTTTCATTTCATCCGGGAAAAGCCATCTCTTTCTCAACAATGTCTTTGTCATTTGATCCAATAGCGTTCCGTTAGATAGGAACAGATTTGATAAATACTGATAACTCTCGGATAGAGTATTAGAACGGAAAGATCCATTAGATAATGAACTATTGGTTCTAAACCATCTCTGGCGATGAATCAACAATTCGAAGTGCTTTTCTTGCGTATTCTTGATGAACCAGCGTTTATATATAGATGTAGGAGGATTTGTTTGGGAAGCAATAAGCCCCTTTGACATCTCCTCATCTGCAAAGAATTCTCGACGTGAAAACACAGAGACAAAGGGCTGATCTTTGAATAGGGAAAGGAATGGATCCGCAGGGTCCCAAATGAATTGGCTTGTTCGAAAAAAGCCTTGTTCTTTGGAAGATCTATCTCGTGTCTGGTACTGCATGGTTCCACTCTGCAAGAACTCCGAATCATTCTCTTGAAGCTCATCCTCTTTATGATAAATGATCCGTTTGCCCCGAAATGACCCAGCCCAATAGGGAAATCCCAATTCAGTGGGCCTTTCGATACAATCAAATAGATTGCCACAAGGGCGCCATATTCTAGGAGCCCAAACTATGTGATTGAATAAATCCTCCTCTAGCGGATCGAGGTCCCCTTCCCCTTCTTCAAACTCCGATTCGTATTTTTCATATAGAAATCTCTGATCAACGATAGAACAAGATCCATTTTGCATCATATCTAACTGATTCCTTGGTTCGGACCGAAGAAGTAATGTCACTCGATTATTATCAAACTGACTGCAATCTTTTTCTGTCCGTGAGGATCCCGCCAGAGCCAGAGCGCCTTCTACTTCTAATAGTAATAATAGTAATAGGCCATGAACTAGATCAGAATCATTCTCAACGAATCCATAAGAAGTGATCCAATTTTTTTCATCGGGTCTGGATGAAGACCAAAGATCTTGAGCGACCGATCCGGCAGAACAACTCAAAAGATAAAGAAGTATCGTTAATTTCTTCATGCTCGTTCCAAGTTCGAAGTACCATTTGTACAAATAAGAATCCCCTCCCTTACATGATTTCTTCTTCATATAGATAGATATAGGATCTATGGGGCAATTACTTAGAAGTACATTTTGTGCAACAGCCCTTCCTATCTGATAGAAAAGGATCCCATGATCCTGAACCGATCTTATCTGGGATCGAAAATGCCAAGTTTTTCTATGAAGAGCTGATCTAATTGTATTAGTTTCTATAATGGATTTCTTCTGTGTAATACTAATTGATAGGGCCTCATTGATAAGTGCTACAAGATCTCGTGCATTGGAACCCATGGTTATGGACCCGAATCCATTAGTATGGAACATCTTCTTTTCCAAGTGAAATCCCCTAGTATATGAAAGAATGAAAAAGTGCTTTCGTTGTTGTGGAAGAAGAAGCCTTCGTATCTTAATGCATGTATTTAATTTATTCGGAGCTATTAGAGCGGGATCCACTTTTTGGGGAATATGAGTCGAAGCAATAACAAGAATCTTTCCAGTGGAACATCTTTCACAATCCCTGGAGAGATAGTTCTCTAATAGACCGAGGGATAAGTAATTCGACTCATTCACATGCAGATCATGAATGTTTGGAATCCATATTATGCAAGGAGACATTGCTTTTGCTAATTCGAATTGAAGGGTGATATCAAATCGGTCTATTTTCGGCGTCATATACATAGTTAGCAGCTCCGTATCAATATCAAGGTCATCATCACTATCATCAATATCGTCACTATCATCAATATCGATATCGTCACTATCATCAATATCGATATCGTCACTATCATCAATATCGATATCATCAATAAGATAACCTTTAGGCTTGTCATCCAGGAACTTGTTCGGAAATACCGTAATGAAAGGAACATAGGAGTTTGTCGCTAGGTATTTGACCAAACAGGATCGTCCAGTTCCTATAGAACCTATCACTAAAATACCTCTAGAAGGGGATAGGGCTAAGCGGAGCGAAAAGGGTTTTCCATGAGGAGATGGGGAATGAAAACTATTAGCCCCACACGAGGTTTGTGAATAAGTGATTGTCTGATAATGAGCAAGGAATATCCGTCTTTCTGCTAAAC